ATCAATATTTGATAACTCTTTCTCACCATAACTGTACTCCTGTTGTTTTGTTTCATTAAGGCGGGGGCGTATGTGTCTTTCCTCTGCCTGATCTGCACCTTCTTCGCGATCCTTCTCTTACCTCTACCGGAAGGTGGCTGGAAGAAGCCGTGGGTGGAGTTGGCCCATGCCCATCTTGCCTCCCTTCATCATCCTCTGGTAAGTGAGGAGATGGGATCTCTTGGATGGGCGAGAGGGTGTTCCAGTCGTCGTCGTCCATATGGACGCTGGTCTCTTCCTCCTGAAGACAGAGTTTCGGGTGAGCTAGCAAAGAAAGCAGCAGTGCCACCTAATACTCGTAGACTAAAGTACTTCTTTTTATATCTAGGAACAAGCGTCGGAGTCAATATCAAAGTAGCAGCGGAAGCTGTCCAGCCGAAAGACAGATCTGACAAAGCCGGTGAGGGGGGCAAGTGTTCTTCGGACTCATTCCAATTGAGTGCCAAGATGCGCCTGGAGCATAGCGCTGGGGTGCGAGAACGAGTAGGAAGTTCTGGTCCCACCCAGAAGAGTGCACTGATAGCCTATCTATCAATCTTCTCCAGCCAATGACATAAGATAGGGAATCTTTCTGATTGGTCTAATTGAGAGGAAAGATAGGATGATATTAGTTGCAATCGGAGAGAGAGGAAAGTCTCTCGATGTCCCACAAGAAGAAATGGACTTACTTATAGACAAGTCTCCGAAAGTCACTGTCAAGGGAGGATGCTGAAAGCTACTCCTTTCGCAGGGCTCTCTCTCTCTATCAATTCCTTGCTGATTGATTAGAAAAGATATCTGGCAGTGAACTATTGTTCGGCAAACTCCTCTTTTTTGGTCCAGAGGATGGATGCGTCAACTTGATGTCACATATGCCGTCCCAGGGCTTTCCGGCTGGGAAAATGGAAAGAACTATTTGATTTCGTTTCAGATCAGCTAGCGCTTACGCCTTTCTTGGTTGAATGGATTCTGGCGCAATGCTGATTCGGATAATGCTGGAACTGCTACTCGGTAGACTATGAAACAGAAGCTTTGAAAGGGTTCCCTACGCCAAATGGTGAATTCAATTACTACTAACATTTTGGAATCAATCAGATGATTCGGAGTTTGAAGATCGCGTCCTATGATGAATTTTGCTTTTTTCTTCAGGATTAGGCTCTGTCTCACTTCCTTCAGAGGGGAAAGCTGAGCTAGAGGTTTCACCGATAGCACTTCCTGCTCGGTAGGCATCTCCTGCTCCTCTTGGTTGACCACCATGGTCTGCTGCTCCTGCCTTTCTTTACCCTTCCGCTTTTCCTTCAACCTAGTGATGAACGAGCCCTATAAAACCAGCCAGAATGAGGAATCTTCGAAAGTTATGCATTGGAAAAGAAGGGAGCACATACCGTAAGAACAAGCCTTCTCATCTGTAGGGAGAGCTGCCCATTATTCTGATTCGAGAGGAATCCAAGAGAAACAAAAGGAACAAAACATTCTTTCAATGGGAAATCATAATAAAGGAGCAGTCTAATAGTCAGTCAAAAAGCACTTTTCAGATATACACTCCTCATTAATGTTACTACGAACGAACACACAAAAGCATTAAGCGATAGAGAAAGTACAAGGTAAGCTGCCTGCCTATGGCTGTAAACTCTAAAAATGCTCCTTCCTAGAACGGACGTAATATAAAAATACCGAAAGTACGTACAAAAATATGAATCTATATATGGTCAACAGCTAAGTATTAAGCTATTTCTTATGCTTCAAACTGCTTAGTTCTAGTACATAAATCTGTTAACGCGCGAGGTGAAGGTGGTGCTTTTTCAACCTTGTACTGTTTTCGCTTTGACCATTCGCTCGCTCTTTGCTTTCATGTGTGACCTTTGTCTTTAGTAGGGATAGAAGCAAAGAAAGGGTACATTCCTTGCAGAAAATAGCGATCAGGGAACATAATAAACCACTATTCCTTGCAGAAATAGAGTCACCGAAGCTTATTTATTACGCTACTGTTTTCTTTCGCTGGACAGGAACGAAATTATCTCCCAGCGTAGTAAACTAAACGCCCGAATGGGAGACCCGCCCCGTAAAAAAGAAAACCAGCTGACCCTAAGCTAGCGACACCGTATAGTCTGAAGTGGCTAAGGCAGTTGAGAAAGCAAGCATACTTATACTAGACTAAGCAAAGGTAGTACATACCGCTGCATGAAAGTGAGTGAACACCAACCAGCTTCTTCTCGTCGAGCAATTCCCCGTTGGAGCGAGCAAGATTCCTTTGGACTTACTTTGGTTTTGCATAAATTCTCATATAGAAAGAAACGTAGCGTTACGATTCCATGGATAGTTTGTGTTTAGGTTTCTTATTCAACTATGGAGATGAGGAGGATTATTATTCAACTTGGGGATGAGGAATCAAATCAACGAGAAATACTATACTCGAAATTGCGAGTTGCGAAGGAAAAGCGTGAAACAATGTCATGTCGCGTTGTTCCAAATTCTCACAACA